CGGAAGGGTTCAAGATACCGAAGTTTAGTAAAGTAAATACAATGGGGTCGGCGACCCATATCATCACTTGCTGTTCTTCTGTGGGGATTGCCGAAGCCTTGATTCCCAGTCTGGGTTATTTTTCCACCTTTATCAGAAGTTATTAGAAGGGGAAGCACTCAAGTGGAACTCATCTCTCCCCCTTGATGCTCTACGTAGTTTTGACGATGTGATTGACAGATTCACCAGCCAGTAGTTGCACCAGGTGGAACATCCCCCAATCTCTGTGATCCGGTGAATGAAAAAATGCGGCCCGGTTTTGAATTCATTACCTTTGTTAACCGATGGAGGAATTTAGCAGCTAAAGCAAAATGGAACATAAAATAGGAAGATGCAGTACAGATGGTTATCGATAACCTGCATGGGCCCATCAAGGAAGCGCGATGTCGGTCGAAACTCCATCATTAGTGATAGGAAAGATTCTCCCTGTCCGGTCGACTTGCTCCAGTTTCACCTAACTAAGTGAACTATGGGCAATTTTCTGAGGGCAATTCGAGAAAGTCGAAAAGAACATCTATGATATGAAAGGATTCGCTCCGGGCGGAGGTTCTTCTTAAAGAAACGAAGTGATAGCACAATGATCTACTTACTATGATTAGTGATTAAGTGAGCGTGGCATGCGCAGCGAGTCGGGTAGAGCTTCGATTCATCAATCCATTTTGGTTCACCCTAAGCCGTGAGTCATCAGTCCAAGAACATGGTATAGAGAAGGAGCTTGACTACCTGTAAATTGTAGGGGGGAGGTCTTTAAAACACGTTTGAGTCAAAGATAGTTCTTTTTCCCGTAAGTGAGAGCACTGCCCGATACTGCTTGCTCGGTCCTCTAACAAAAATGGTATATATATATGTATGCATTCCAGGTTGGTAACCTTAAACAATTCTTGTTCGAACTGTTCAATGTTAAGACATGGATGGTCCGCAAGGAAATCTGCTAAAGCCTGGCCTTTGACTGAATTTTTTGAAACATAAACCGGATTAAAGCCAAACATAATTTCCCTATCGGAGTATATTTAAATTCAGCCAAGTTCAAACACCTACTTAAATAGAATACAGCTTGTTCATGGCCTAGATCATTGTCTTGGGCCAACAAACATCCTATTGATTCTTCTGCTGCAGATATATAGAGCTTCAGAGGCTTCCCAATTCAAGGAGGAATCAACACTGGAGGCCTTGTCAAAGAATCTTTAATTCGATCAAAAGCCTCTTGGTGCTCCTGCTCCCACACAAATTCTTGTTCAGATCTTAGCGGTGAAAACACCCTTGTCTTTCCTGCAGAATTGGAAATGAACCTGCGCCAAGAAATCTTTGAAATTCCTTTTTTTTAGTTGGCCTCTAAGATTGCTCTAGCTTTATTCTTATCCACTTCGATTCCTCTACTGTGAACTAAGAACCTTAGGAAATTACCTGCGGACACACCAAAGGCACATTTCAAAGGATTCATCTTCAGTTGGTGTTTCCTCATTCGAAGGAAAGCTTTTTCCAAATCTTCCGGATTTACTGTCAGACTTTACAACTACATCATCAATGTAAACTTCCATGAATTTACCAATCATATCATGGAAGATTGCATTCATCGCTCTCTGGTAAGTGGCACCAGCATTTTTAAGAAAAAAACTCTGAATGCAGTTTTATGCACATCTTCTTCAGCAACTGGAAAATCTGTTCCCGCATACCTGGCTCGAGCACTTGGCTTATATATGTAATCCTATGTTCCTCTTGTGTTCCTAAGTTCACTTCCATCAGGGGATCTTGGACATCTGCTTTCACATCCTCCATCTTGGCAGGGGCTGACTGTAAGTCATCCAAACCAATTTCTGGCAGAGTGGCAGAATCTTCTTCATCTCCTTCGAATACTGTCCAGTTTATGGCAAGCCTTCTCTCAGCCATGTACACCATCCATTTTCGAATGGTGGCCTGGACTGCCTCCATTCGATCTTTGTTCCCTGTCTCCTCACTCGGGAGACATAGTAGTGTGAACTTCTCTCTGGCCCTTCATGCAATAATGGCCTAGAGAGTCTCTGACAAACTGCTTCCACTTTGACTCTAGTGTCAACAGATTTCTTCTCAACCATTTGGCAATCCACCAAATCTGGAAGGCTACCAAATTGGATCTGGTACTTCGAACAACTGTCTTTCGATTCAACCTGATTGCTGGACTCCCCATCCTTCAGGTCTTCTTCCATCAGGTCATCCTCTGGGGTAAAGTCTTCAGATAACTCATCTGAAACCTCTGCTGATGAGGTTTCTCCTTTCCTTTCTCCAACCTCTTGTGATCACCTTTCCCAGCTTGATTTTCTGCTGGGTACTTCACTGCCAAACCTACGTTTGGCTTTGTTTCTGCTTCAGCTTGCAACTTGATCTTTGCTGAAGCCCTTTTCCTTAGCATTCTCCTCTTCTGAGTTCTGGTCAGTTTGGGTGACTGTGCCCCTACGGGCTTCTGCAGCCTGATTTTCAGACTTGGATTTCTGGACAGCAGACAGCCATTGATCAGCAGGTGGAATGGGGACCTTAACCATCCTAGGTTTCTCTGGAAAGTTAGGCATCTTCCCAAACATTGCCAGCGGATTTGGTGTAGGTCTTCTGCTCTGGAAGTTCCAATGCTGCAGAGACAGGTCTTGCTGATCGAACTAATCTACTTTAGGGATGAACCTAGCAGCCTTTAATAGTTATGGTAAACCAACTAGCTATCTTGCTTCCACAGCATCTGTACTTGGGTATACACTTCTTGGTACTCACACAACACTCTTTCATTTTTTTTGGTAGGGGCTGCCCGAATTCCATTTCTACCTCCCTTTATACGAAAAGTAATGGGAAGTCATCGGACAGATATTGATTTTGATGAACAAGACAAAAGGAGGATATATAGATTTGCGGAAGAACTCTGCCCGAGAAGCTTAAGCTTGAAAACGGTATCGTACACACTTATATTTATTTATTTTCGTAAACAAAAACCGGAAGAAGGTTCCAGCGGAAAGGTAAGCACTCGCTTTAGCTACAGTCGCAGCATAGCGCGTTAACGGTGCCCTGGAAGCTTTCCAAGTTAAGCCAAGACCACGGGCAGTTTAACAAACGAGCAAGAGGGGATACCCTTATGAACTGAACGAGAGTAGGTCTAATTCCGGTTTGGGGCTGAATCCAACATTATTCATGCTAAGACAACGGAGTGGGTAAGCTTACTGCCACTTTAAGCCAAGGGATCAAAAGAAGAGGAATAAACCATAGGGGGATAGATGATCCTGCCAAGGGAAAGAGAGTCAGACTGCGATATCTATCCATAGCGCTATCCTCCTCAATCGTACCGTACCGAGCGAACCTTTTCTTCGCAGTCTTGCTTGCTGGCTTGTTTTACTCTACTCTATAAACCTAATGAATGGTTCAAATCATTCATTCTTGTCCGCCTCAAACTCAGGTTTGGAAGCTTAAAGAGAGTGATCTCGTTCGAAATCGAGTTCAACAATTGGGATCCTTCTTAGATCTCTTCGCCCTACGCGAAGAGCTGAGTTGCAAGGTCCGGTCTTAAGCTTTCTTCCCTTTTCAGCTCTTGGCTTTCCCGGCTTCCTTTAGTCAGCTCGGGAACTCGATCTAGATTCATACCATGATTAGACCATTAAGACCCTTGCTTCCCATTCCATCTCCTCTACTTCGAGTTTAGTTGCTATCGTTCTTGAATCTCTCGGAAAAGCCGCTTCTTCTATCTCCGTCTTCCATTTCCTTCAGGAAGGACTGTTGTTGATGAAAGAGACTCTTTCCCAGACGAATCCATTCAAGGCTTTCTTTCACTCGTCAATGAACCCGTCACCGGTAGCTGGGCTCTTTCAGCCTTTATTTATGCAATAGCTCTTTTCCACCCAATAGAGATGGAAGATGGTAAAATCTCCTCTCTCAGAGATGGAGCAACGGAAAGTGACCGTCAAAGGTTTGTCCCTGACCGGAGTCCTAGGCTTATCAGAAGGCTTCATCCTCGCATGCTACGCTTGAACAAGCAATTGACTTTCATTTCCATTTATAGTAGCTCCTTGGCTTCCTATGGGAAATAGGTTTAACGTCAGCCGGCGAGATGAGCTTCAAGCGGCTTTCCCCAACTAGCTACAGACAGATGGGGAAATAATCATTCCACACCAATTGCATTGATTCCGAGAAGATGGGATAGAATTCGGTATAAGGTCAAAAACCTCTCTTCTTACCAGGAGCATTTCTTTTTGAGTCAGGTGTGGGCGTTAGAGGACTAAGATAAGAGCAAGTAAAAGAATATTCGTCCCCGTACTTCTTCCCGACAACCATCTCGCGGATTGCAATGGCACCTTACCTTAGTAGGAAAGTCAAAGTTCACGCGTTGCCTGGGACCTAGCCGATGCCAAGGTGCATGAGGTCTTCGACTCGTGCAGGACTTTCGAGACAGTCATTCGTCAAGTTGAACCTATCAGGCCGGGGAGATCCTATCTCAAAATCCGGCTACCCTCGGCCTGAAAAGGCTTAGCCGACTAGTAGGTCTGATGCTTAAACTTCAGCGCTTATTCCGACTTCACGGCACGGATGAGTCTTCTACCGGCCCTCTCTTTTCACTTACTTCACCGCTCCTTCTCTTCCCCTGCCTTATGCGGAACTCTACCAACAAGCCAGCCTACTTCTTGGCATCAACCGGTGCGCCTTCTTCGGTAAAGCACTGTCTTCTTCCTCGAGTGCTTTAGTAGGGGCAGATGGAAAGGGCCTAATGGTTTTAGTGCACTTGTGTCCATCTGCTTTCTGCTTCACTTCAAAAGAATGACGTAGGTAGACATGACTATAAGGAAGAGTTTATGGCTCAAGGCATAGTAAGAAAATTGATCTTACTTACCTCAGATGGGATCTGATTCATTAGAGGTTATTAACTGATAGAACCAATTCTCTTCTTTCAAATCGCATCTCTCAAGTGAGGCCAAAACGGAGCGGTGGGAAAGCAAGGTATTCAAGGGGCGAAGCGGTAATCAAGCAGCCCTCCTCAGATGAGGCTTAGTTCAGCTAGCCCTAGACAGATCACATCTCATTAGAGGAAGGGATGGTGCGCGTTCAACAAAAGGTCCTTAGTTTACTTACATGCGTGATCCAGGGGAAGAAGTCGAAGACACTTTCTATTAATGAAAAGTGGATCCACCAAGAAAGGTTTTCATTCCTGCTACTCTTTCTATTGAAAGCAGAGAATAAGCTTACCACTCTAAGTCGACTATCTTTCTTCCTCTCCTTTCAGTCGAGTTCTTACAAACCTCTCCTACTGGTCGGGCAACGATTCCGGTTAAAGATTTCGCCTTTACCTTTACCTACCCACCGATTCTTTTGAGAAGAATGAATTCAGAAGCCACACAATACTAAAGAGCGCACCGCAGCTCGCAACGCAATAGCGCGCTCCCTTCCCTTAACGCTATAACCGCGCTCTCGCATGGGCTGCTTGCTCTGCTGTTCGCGCGGTTCCTGCCTTCGCTGCTTCTAGCACAGTGCCTAATAAAGCACAGGGCTTCTCTTTTTATGGCTCACATTCATTAAGAAAATTGGTGGATACCTCGGTTAGTTTTTTGGGACCATGTCCCATCAGTGATGGACCTCTCAACCGGTTGGTTTCAGAATGCCTATACATGTCATGTGTCACATAAACGGGGTACAAGGACCCCGTGGGCTTGAGAGCATGATATGAATCCCAATTTGATTCATATGATTTGAGTTTCCATTATGGAACTTTTATTCTATGTCAGGATTGATGGTGAGAGCTTAAAGTCATATACGTTGCATTGGCCAATGCAACGTTGGCAGGAGTATGAACCCCTTTTAAGTTACTATCGTGATAATGGAGTCCGACTTCTTGCTTGTGGTACACCATCTGAGGTATCTCTTTTAAAAGCATTTGGCAACTTGTCCATCCGGAATAGAGTCAGAGATCGAAGACCTGTACGGTAACCAGTTTCGGTTCTATGCTTTGAATCCGTGCATGGAAGATCACAGACCACCCGAAGAATGAAAGGGAAGGCGGCTAAGCTTGACTTGTGTTGTGCGAGCGATGATGAAGGTCTGCCTTGAGAGTGACTTTGACCGCAGCAAAGGTACAGACATAGGCACATCTTTTCGACCGGGGAATAGTTTTTCTCCGGTCCTTGCAGGACCCTGCTCAAATAATATCTTGCTTGTTCATTACCATCTCCGTTCTTCTGCGATAAGAATGCTCCCAACGACTCGTTTGAGGCTGATGATATGTATAGCCGTAGCGGTTCTCCGGGGCGAGGAGGTATTAGAACTGGTGCCTCAGAGAGGTCATTCTTGATTCGTTGCAAGACTGGGGCATGGCTCTCGTCCTAAAAAAACTCTTCATCCTCTGTTGTCTTGAGCAGTGGGGCGAAAGGCTGGATTTTACCTGCAAAGTTGGAGATGAACCGCCGGGGAAATTGATCTGTCCGATCAAGCGCCGCAACTCCTTTTTGCTTCTTGAGGGGGGTGCTTCCTTGATTGCCCTGGATTTCTTCTTGTCAATTTCAACCCCTCTGTTGTGCACTAAGAACTTTAGGAAGTTTCCTGCTGTTACGCCAAATGCACATTTTTACGGGTTCATCTTCAAGCCGTGTTCTCGCGCTCAAACACTGTCTTGAGATCAGACAAATGACCCGGGAAAGACTTCACAACTACATCGTCAATATACACCACCTCTACGATGTTTACAATAAAGTAATGGAAGATGAGGTTCATTGCTCGCTGGTAGGTAACTCTAGCGTTATTCAGACCGAAGGGCATCACCTGCCAGCAGAATAGTCCGTCTGTCCAACAGCACCCGGACAACGGAACGCTGTTTTTGCCTCGTCCTCTTTGGAGATGAAAATATGGTTATACCCTAAGTGACCGTCCATGAATGACAGAATTTTTTGCCCAGCTGCTCTGTCCACTAACAGATCAGCGATTGGCATTGGGTTCTCGTCTTTTGGTGGGGCAACATTTAGATTCCGGAAATGCATTCTTTCCCCCCGCTCTGGGCTTTTTGTTGGGGCAAAAATACGATAGATAAGGATCTAATGCGAACCTTGACGCCCGACGGGCGATAAAGGTAAGGTAAGGGACGGAACCAATGCTGTGTGGAAAGATGCAACGAGGAAACCTCTTCCCGTCCCGGTCGAAAGCCGTGCAAAGACGTAATACGATACTGCATCTCGTAACGGTAGAAAGAGGAAAGGCTAAGCGAAAAAGGTTAAGATTGCTTTTTGAGTTATGGCCACTAGTCATTCGGATTTCTCCTTACTCATGTAAGTATTCTCACTGGGCATTTAGCTAGCCTATATCTCCGCTTTCGCTTCCGTACTCAACCGTCTCTCTCCTTAGTCCGATCCTAGCCTCTATTGATTGAGAGGGTTGAAGACTCCTTTTATGCAATTATGAATTCCACGGAACTTTCTCGATTCCAACGCAACTTATCCTTTTGGAGCTGACGTAACAAACTACGCGAGCCTCCCGACGAAGCCAACATAAATCCTATCCGAATAAAAAAAATAAAAGGCAGTTTCATTATGGTGGTATACCAGCCGCCTGTTCTGGAACTTCCAGTTCCAATCGAAGCATATATATCCGTAAATGGATTTGTATGTATAGCCACTTCAGTCGTGCTCGTTGTTTCTCGAAAGTATCTTTTTTCTGGGAACATGGTCAACCAGAAATTATTATGTTCGCGATTCTTCATCCACCGATGCAGAAAATGCTCCAGTTTTCCATTTTCATATGAGGCCGGAAAGTTTATTGGCAACAGGTCGGCACGAAGTGATTCATCATGCTCAAACATGAGGCGATCGTTCGTTAGGGACGGTTTATAGATCATCAAATTCCCACAAATGGAATGAGAAGTGGGTCCATGTAAATGATCGAGACCTCGCAAACAACAACGCTCCTTCCCCATATGGAGTTCGGAACCCAAAGGCAATCGTTGAGTGAACTGTATCTTCTTTGTGTTAGTTGACCTAAGCCGCACCATTACTGCTGGGGTGGGGCTCGGCCTCCGAACCGTACGTGGGACGAGTTTCTGCCTCATACAGCTCGGGACGAAGACCGGGGGAAGTTTAGGAGAGATGGGGAGACCCAGCAGCTGCCGGTCGGGGCGGGGATAAGCTTGTGAAGAAGCAAATCCCCCCCAAAAAAAAACCGATCTATAGCGCTAGCGCTTCGCGTTCTTTCTATTTCATCCCATTTTTTTTCGGGCTAATACTAATCTAATAAGTGAAGTAGTCGTCGTCTGACCAATTGGCTCGAACACCAGACCGCTCGTGCCCGCCCATTCTGTCTCGCCCTAAATGGAATGGCTCTCTTAGTTACGCTGCGCCCCGGTCCGAGTCCCCACGTCCGCTCTTCTCCACCCGCAACCCAAGAAGTTGGCTTTGCCAACACAACATTAGGGCCGTCCCCTTCATTCTATGCCGACCCCGGCCCGGGGCTGGCTTTTTGGGAAGCCCGTTCCCACCGCGCTCACGGCCCGGCTGGCCTTCCAGCGGTAGTGGGAATTCTCCCGTTCCCTGGTCAAAGACTTGGTTGGATGCGGGATCTACTCCACGAGGAGCGGTACGGACGTAGATGATATCATCACGACCTCTCTTTTCGTACCGCTAGGGATGCTTAACGCCACTTCGCCAACTGGCGTTACCTGCGCTTTCGTGTCTCTCAGTGTGGTCAGCACTGGGTGTTTCCGAGCAGCGAGGCTTACACCCATTCGCATTAGTTCATCCAAAGTTCCTTCCCCTTATGCACGAATTATTGAATAAGCCATCTTCCTATCAAGGTTAAGGAGTCAACTGAGCATCTCAGCGGCGGGATTGAATACCCGGATCGAATCAGAGTTCACGCCGCCCGCCCTGAACAAATAGGAGGCGTGGGCCACAGGTCGCACATAAGCCGCCGGGTCGCACGACAGAAGAACACCCAACATACAGATGCACACTCCTCCATGTGAAATATTCATCTTCATTGGAGCTTTTTGGTGGTAGTCGTGACCAACAGCCATCAGCTGTCGGCTCGTTGGTAAGGCGAGAGCTTCAAGGATTTCAGGTGGCACACCCCACACACAAGCACCACCCGACGAAGGGGGGACGGGGAAAGCTACAGGCCCAAAACCTTCGACCCTTCTTTCTAAATGGGGGTGCCCGGAGCACCTCATCTTGTCATTTCGTCGTTGCTCATTCCCGTTAGGGTTAGGCCGAAGTGTTTGGCGTTTCCTTCTCCGCGCCCGCTCACGCTTTGCTGACCTATCGCGTGGTAAAGAGAAGAGAGTACGAAAGAATAGTAAACAGAGCACACCGCAGAAAGATTCGAAATATGAGAAGTCCCCCTTGGATTCGAGAAGAAGGAAATGAAGAACGGGAACGAAACTAAATGAGGCGTTTCTAGCTCTAGTTTCGGATGAGCTTCTCCCAATTATGTCTGGTAATAGAATAGGGCGGCTTGCTCTGACTAAGACTCCCATTTTTGCTCCGTCCATGGAGCGTATGAATTTCCTGGAATGTAGATAGACCAAAAGAGGGAATGAAGGGATAAGAATAGGAATTATAGTACCATTGGAAGAAGGGGCACCTGTGGGAACATCTCTACTGACGAACCATTTCAATAGTAAGGGTGCTGCCGTGCCACGAGGCACGACCATAGAAGTAATGAAAAAGAAAAAGTTATGTAGTTGGACCATCTGCTCTATCCGTTCGAGTTTCGCTTCTCTAGAGAAGATGAGACGCTAAAAATGAAAGTGTTCGCAACGCATACCGAAAGGATACCAATGAAGCCGACCATTAATGACTAGTTCGAACACCAGGAGCGGTCTGATCAAATAAGGGATCTTTAGCTCTTAGAAACATAAAACAAAAGCAAACTCTCATAGTTCGGAGCCCAGCTCCAACTACTTCTTCGTAAGTAAGGTGAGGTACTTCTTTCGGTTTGAATAGGGGGTCGCCCTTCTTTTTGTTGAAGTAGCCACGACTTTGGTCGTAGTCAGTTCAAACACATAAACCCAGTCCACTTACTTGCAGCCATGTTGATCAAAATGACTAAGTTTCATGACTTGACCAGTCACTCGCCCTCGTATTAGAAGATCATCTCACCCTGTGGTCGACATTCCATTCCCCTTAGTCGTAGGTGCTCGTTCTATTCTAAGTCATTCCACGCTAAAACCTCTAATCCACTCTTTCACCAGCTAATCCATAAGGAAGTTGACTTTGCCAACCCTACCTTCTTCTTTTTCTTTCTCTAGCGGGATTAGCAGGTTGGCTTAATCTAAACTTACTTACTATATATATGAAATAAAATCCCCAGGGAATTAAGGGAATGACTTTTCATCTAACCTTGCTTACTTCTAAAACCTTGCTTTGAACTTCCTTACTTGATAGCACGTGGGATTACTAGATCCTTACTTACGATATAATATCCCTGGGGAGAAAAGAGGGACTCACTAGCTTACAGATTAGCTCGTGGGCTGGTTTGCTTCTTTGATACAGGTTCTACTACTACTCCGGGTTAGAGCGCTGGATTAGCGGCTTACGGATACGATACAAGGCAGGGCTACAGGGTTTGCAAAGGGTTCGCTTATTCCTATAAGGCTGGGCACGTGGGAATGACTAGCTCTTGCTACAAAACTAGCACTTGCTATAAGGGCTTCTGACTCGCCTGTAACTGGCTGCAAGGAAACTAAAAAAGCTTTCTATATTTTAATATAAAAGAAATATGTGCTCCTCCCCTCTTCTCTGTTGAGTTCATCTCGTAGAGGGGAGCTATAGTTCAATAGTATAGGTATTTATCCTTATAAGAGGGAGGGCGTGCTAAAGCCATAGGAGCTATATAAGCTCCCACAAGGATTGATAATAAGCATAAATCAGGCCTTCTGCGGAGATAAAAAAAAGGAGGATTATTTATAGAATATTCTCTTTATTCCCACCTCAAGCTCGGTCATTGGCTGTCCTCCTCAATCGATTAGACTATGGCGAATCACTTGTGTATTGGTCTTTGGGAAAGTGTAAGACGCTATTGCTCGCAACTGGGTCTTGAGTGTCGGTCTAACAAAAAAGTCAACTCTAGTTGCTTCTCTTGTCCGATCGGAAACTGGTATTCTTTTTATGGTGTAAGGGTCGGCAACAGCTCCCTTTGGAAGGAATCGATCGTCAACGTCTTTGGTTCCCTCCACCCGCCGCCTTCGGTCAACTCAAACAACAAACAGGCCAGGAAGGACATTGTTGAAGGCTCACTGAGTGCTTCTAGGTTAAAGGGAAGCACTAGACTCACTCCACGGGAACTAGCTTTTCGGTTTGCTTCAGATTTGGCATTCATTCCCCCTTCCTGGATTGGATTTCGCGTTATTGTCTGCTATGCTAGCCTATGATGAAGGCCTTTCATTTTGGCTCCGTAGGGGCTACCCTATGGTATGGGCTGTTATCTCAAGGGCCTGGTTAGGCTCTTCTTGTTGGAGTATCCTAGCTCAGAGGCTAAAATGAATTCTCTCTTGTGGGAGTGCCTGAAGAGACCTGCTTACTTGAAGGTACCATTCTAAAAGAATGGTGAAAAGGTTACCTACCCTATGATCCTCCTTATCTTACAGAGGTTTACTACGAGCCATACCCAGCGGGATACATATTGCCCAAATTGAACCTAAAAGATGGAATGGGTGATCCATAAGATCATTTGGCGAGGTTCATCCCTCAGCGTGGGGATCTTTCTGGAAATAAAAACTTGTTCTATTGAGGCAATTTCCCTCGTCGCTTACCCGCATTTCTCTTGGTATACCTACCTGTGTGCCTCCTAATTCCGTGAAGTCCTTGGGGCATGTGCGATTTATTCAGGATCCTTGTCAAGAAAGAAGTCAGTCCCTTATTCTTTCTTTTATGTTATAAGGTCTGGACTCGAATAGGGAGTCGATTCACGTACTTCACCATTTCCCCGGGTCGTTATCGCCTTTCCCCGGTTCAGGGTATGGGTTCTTTCTCTATTAAAAAAGTCCCGGTGTGAACTCCCCTACTGATCTGACTCCAGCATATTCTCGAGAAGCCAATTCTCTCTCTCGATCTACTTTACCGACAAGAGCTCTGAATGAATGAGCAATGAGTTTGATTCTCACTATTCAAAGCAGAGGAAATAGAATATTATATAGCCTATAGCTATAGGGCTAGGCTCCGCTCCTCGCTCGAGCTACCAGCTTTCTTAGATTTCATTCCTGTTGACTAATCCGAGTCCTTGAGAGCTTAGACGTCAGCGGGGAAGAACTCCGAAAGAATTTCATCGGCTCCTCCTCTCTTGCCCTCTTGCTGGTATCCAGTTGAAATGGTTGCTGGATTGCCCCTAGTTCAAGCTCTAAGTCAAGCATTCACGCACCAAAGACCTCTTACTACGCTCCTTCACCTCGTAAACTCGGTAGCTCGAGAAACTTCGCTCCTCGCTTTTGTTCAATTATAAATAAATAACAAGTTTGATGGAGATTTGTAGCATCATTCAAGTAAATACAGATTGAGATCGTAGAAACATGAGCTTGTGATATAGCTACACCTAATTCCAGACCGGTTAATGCAAGAACTATAAATAAAGGACCAAGATCTCCTATGAAATAGAAAAGATCATTCATACATAGCATAGTCCAAGCGGACCCACTTAAAATCTTTACTGAACTATGACCAGCCATCATATTAGCAAATAAACGTATTCCTGAGCTTAATGCGCGAAAACAATGAGGGATTAGCTCAAGGAGTACTAAAAAAGGTGCTAACGGCAGTGGGACTCCTGCGGGTAATGAGAAGCTTAAAAAATGAAGCCCATTTCTTTGAAATCCCACTATAGTAATGCCAATAAAAATGGAAAATGAGAGACCCAAAGTAATGAGAAAATGACTTGTAACTGTGAAGCTATAAGGTATCATACCCTGGGGATTACAAAATAACGAAAAAGTAAAAGTGACCGAGATGCAAGGGAAAAACTTTTGTTTAACATTTCCGGAAAGACCACCTATTTGTTCGTTTACCAGGTTCAGCACGAAATCATAAATAAGCTCTACCAAGGATTGCCAAGCATTTGGTACTGACTTTCCTCCTCCCTTTTTAGTAACCAAATAAATAAGAAGTAAGACCAAACTGAGAGTTAGCAGCATAAAGAAAGATGGATTTGTGAATGAGAAATAAAAGTTTCCTACCTTCATATCAAGCAATGGGTGAATGGCAAATTGATCAAGGGGGCTGGGGGCAGACACCGTATCTACCCACATTTGAATGGCTTCCCCATAGGTCTCTCCCTGTGCGCCATTTACAGTTAAATCATCCACAATAGACTGCAAAAAGTCGGTATTACCCTCTTCTCCATGTAAAAGTTCAGCGGCCGCGCTATAATCGCTCTCACCATTTGGAAAAAGATGTTGATCGCCCGCGTCTTGAACCACTTGTTCAAGCGTATCTCTGATCTCACATTGTAGCTCGCTTACACGCTCACTGTCCGGGTTAAGACCAGGATGCTCCTCAGAAATCTCAACAACAATATAATCTTGAATATCGGACGATTGCATACTATAATCGTTAATAGTCGTCGTGGATTGACTTTGACTCGAAGATGCATCACTGGGTGAATATGAATTCAGACTGCTTTCATCAAATAAAAAGATGCGCCGAGGTTTCATATGGATTCATTATTTGACTGCTCTGCTCCCATAAGAAGAGACTTTCTTTTTATTGCTAGCTCTCCCAATTCAGGAAGACGGAAATCGCCGGTTGGGTTTACCAACTAAGAAAGGCATGGGAGTCGAAAGGCATTCCTGGGACATTTTTAAGTAAAGACTGACTACAATGAAATCACTGCACACTGTCTATATATCTCCTTTCAGTCTCAATCACAAACAGAGCATTTTTGATCTTAGGCGAACGAGGGTTACCGGCTCTACGACCTCGCAAGGCGCTACTGCAGAGCTCTTTGGGCCTGCCGCTTTTTCAATCGCAAAATGAAAGTGCTCATTCATATAAGCGCACTGAACGATTCTATCTATTACTTACGTCATTTCTTGTCGTCAGTCAGTCTTCATAAAGACAGTTGGCCGAGTCGAGACCCACTGCTCAAGTCTTCCTTCCCCCTTTATCACTCTCTATCCACGGCCTTTGCTTTAATAGTTTCTATTCGACTGAACGAAAAGACGACATTCTCTTACGGTGAGAACCCACCTGACTCGCCCACATGGCCCATTTCATGGTGAGCCGTAGGAAGGCATCTCACCTCTGGTATTACCAAAGGGCTCCACAAACAGTGCCTACCAAGCACAGGTGAAGGAATGAGGTTCAAATCTCATATGGGAGTTACAGACCCGCAGGGTAAACAGGAGTTCCGCTAAATGATACCGGCGCAAGGTCAGTCAATTCTTTCTTTAGGATAGATTCCTAGTGCCATCGATTTAGCTCTTGGAAGAAGGGAAGTTTCATTTTGAAGAGTAGGCATAGGCATAAGAGGTCTTGGAGTCGGCATTAGCCCCGTTGTTGGAGGAGGGCACTACCTAATAGTGGGTAGTTGTTAAGTAGCTCTTCTTAGTTCGAGTCGGTGCCGGTAGCTGTGAACTCTTCTTTCTCGATGGGAAGAATAGGGTTGGTGTGGCGTAGCCAAGTCAATGGACTTTCCTTTCTCATCTCGGCATCGTGGTTCACTCACGAAGGAATAATACCGCTTGGGTGAGGACAACTGGAATCATGCGCATGGCTCCATGTCGGCCTTACGAGTGAAAATGGTTCACAGACCGAGGGCTAAGTGAAAGCTTTCTATCTCAGCATCTACGTGGACTGAGTGGCTAACTATTATAGTGCATCGAGAAAAATGTCTTAATATAAGAAGGGAGAAAGAACTGACTTGTACAAGTCAGGAACGAAGTGCTCGACTGTCAAGGAGAGGATTGAGACTGAAATGAGACTGACAGTGTTCCCAGCTCTTCAAATAGACTTATATAATGTGGGAAGTCAAGGACTTTTCTTATTAATTAATCTACTAGATATTAATCTATTAATAGAACTAGAGCCCATTTTCAGCTTCCCTAGGAGCGAATGATTTCCGCAGCCAGAAAATGGTGGGAGAGTGAGAACGAGGAAGCACTAATCCAATTAGCAGCCCTACATCGGAAACTAAGAAGAGAACGAAAAGTTCGCCGATGAAGCTGATTGGGGTAGGTGAAGTACGTGATGGACTTTACCATTACTTGCCAACTTCTCCCGAAAGTGAATACTTATGTAAACCGAAAAGCGCATAATCACTTAAGACAGGGACAGTCTCCTCGACTGATAACCGAGCAATCCCAAAAGGAGACCACATGGCGACCCATCCATAGGACTAATCTACCAAATGAACCCCTCCCTACGCAATGGGCAACGGACTACTTCTTTTTAGAGCTAGGAATCCGGGGTATTTCTAGGGGATTTTGGAAGAATTTATTGCTTATCTGGTTCCATTGATTATGCCGAATACCGAGCTAGGCTGCTCCTGGTCTTCCGTGAGTGAGTTCACTTTCTCCATTTGGTCTAACTGGCACCGCATAAGGAAGTCGGAATGAATGGATTATCGTATTTTATTTAAGAAAGAACTCTGGGCGCTTCCCATGAACTACAGGCTTTTGCGACCCAGCCTCTGGGCATCTTCCAATATCTGTTCTTGATTATTTGCTCAATGAAGCACCAGTCGGTGTGTGCAGAGGAGGAATATGTTCCCGAAAAAGACAAAGATTCAGCAACTCGTGCATACCTTGTTTTATTTGTGCCATAGGTTGGACGTTAAAAGCACGGAAATTGATAGAGAGAATACAATACCTCAAGGCAGTAAGCCTTAGGCTTAGTTGTTCAAAGAAGAGGATTCATAATAGAATAGATAATATAAGCTTGAGCCTTCCCTTCACTCGGGCTATGGCTTCGACCGGAAAAGAAGTGGATTTTGAGAGAGACTTTTCTGTGCTGTGGAACCAGCCATTGAAAGCCTTTTTGAATTTCTGGATGTGTGAGCCGCTCACCGAGAACAATCCGTCGAGGGGCATGGTGAAAATGCTAGTTTTCCTTGGGAAATACAACTCTGCTGTGGAGACAGACTCATCTTCATGAAGAAGTGGACAAAGAAATCTATTTCGTTCTATTCTAATTAATCTTAATTATTCTTCTTCTGTGCTAAAACATCTTTCCCGAACACGAACAATCACCGCCCCCATTTCCTAGTTTGGGCTTTTTGGGCCCTCTTTCGTTCGTCGTGATTGCTTTGATTGCTCTGAAAAGACCCCCTCTCACTCAGGGGTATCGATCAGATCTTCCTGCTTCAGCGGTTACGAATGGCAATTCTTACCACAAAATTAGACATTCCACTTTGAATGCTGTTTTCTTTCGCTTTGTTTGTTTTGGCTTCCATCCCTGAGCTTTAGCCCTTACGAAGAAGAGGCTTTCTCAGATCATATGGGGGAATAAGACCCAACAACCGGTAGTTCAAGAAGCAAACCGGAAAAGTAAAAGACTTGGAGAAAGAAAGAAACTTGGAATTTTGGCATAGAAGAAGAATTCATCCATATAAGAAGCAAAGAAAAAGATTTCGTGGGGGTAACGCTGGAGTCAGATCAATCCGACGCGGGATCTATAGGCTCCGAATATCCAGTTTAGGATCCCCTTCTATAACGGGACTGGAACGGGCGAAGCCATTGGATTGATTAGCCCAATTGGGCGAACAGGAATGTGGTCGTCTAGATCGTACCTGCGGAAAGATTAGGTGGACCCCTATACATTCATTGATTAGACCGAAACCAATCGAAGCGATCGAGCTACCCGCATTTGAGTTTTGCTTTATCAAGCAGGGGCTTAGCCGCTTCTTTCTATTATTTCTTATATTTCTGGGGAAAAAAAGAGACAAAACGTCGAATGTTTTTCCTATTTATGTATTTGGAAAGTCTATACTTAACACACCGACTCAATTGGAAGCTGAATCCTCACAGGGTTCGAAAGTGAAGGTTTCAATCATATTTCTAACACTGAAAAAGGCATAACATTGACGATAACTAAAAAAAAAATTGGCAAATTCTTCATTTAATGATTCACCTACGCGTGATACTGATCTTAGCATACCAAGGGGCTGACCTGAACTAATGTCCTATACGAGACGAAGGCTAGGGATGAAATGGCAAGTGCCGCATCTCCTTCCACAGCGGATGATTCATATCTATCTCTATCTTCAGACTTGGGCAAAACTAAACTTCTATGCGATGAAACAAAGGAACAACATTCATTCCCCAAAAGAAAATGAAAATTTCACAACCGAGATCGCAAGCATGGATCAAAGACGGAATCTCCTCAAAAAGAAGCGCTATCGATACAAAATGCTATAACGATTCACTAATGGAAGTCTTTCGATGATCCAGCTACTCAGACTGGACTCCTTTACTTAGTGGGTAGGAATGAAAGATCGAGTTAGTTATTCACAGAGCTACCACTACTTGAGCTTACACCCGGACTCTTACTGTAGTCTCATTTCCAGTATCCTATAAAAGATAAATACAAGTCCGTTTTTATATTCCGGGTATAGATTACCTCACGGGATGAACTTATTAAGTTATATTAATACCAGAATCGGGTGTTCAAGTCATTACCATTCAAGTCTCAAGCTTCCGGCAACCACTTATCCCAAGGTAGGTGGGAAATTCATTCCGGATGGAGCAAGAATATTCAATTTAGATTTTCTATTTATAGGCTTCGGCGTATGTAGATTCGGCAAATGTTTCCACATCTCGGATCCTGGGTTCACACTCTAGGAGTCCTTTTCTTCGGGAAGTGACGGATCAATCTTTCACTGAAGAGAGGACTTGGCACATTAGAATCAAAGATGAGCCGACTTCCTTATTATTTTATCACTGGCATTGTAAATGACTGGAAATGGCAGGGCAAAGACGAGTAGGGGCGGATGAAGATAAAGAAAGAGAATCCGCGGACATAAATAAGGAATAGCCCGCCAAAGGGAAAGCGCAAAGGTCTTCAAGTCAAAAGAGACAGGGGCTCCCCTATCAGCGACTCAAGCATTCAATGTCATATTTTTGCTCATTGAAAGGTTTATTCAAAGCTCCCATTCTCATCTCCCTTAGGCCACCGCTATTGCCTCATTTGTCTTGATAGATATTTAGAAGCGCATAATAAAAAATCTTTTTTGCTGGGTAGTCGACCTCCGGCCTGCCTTGTAATCGATAAGAAAGACCATTACTGCCATCTCGGGGAAAGATTCAAGAGTCTCAGGCTGAAAATACATATATAGATAGTGGTCTAATGACAAAGGCTGACGACGGAAGTGAGGCATTTGTTATGTTCTTTATTGCTGTAAGGAAGTTTCGTCTTCGACTCGAAAGCAAGACTAAAGAAGACTACATCCGGGGCCGCCCGGCTGGCACTCTTTTTTTGATGCTAAAATAATAGTGGTCCGACTAAACTAATTTTTGAAGTTGTAGTTCAGTGCGCTCACTCTCTTTCGAGTAGGATTAACACTCAGTAAGGATTAGAAAGATTCGATTTGCTCCGGAAAGAGAAAATGGGCAAAATCGCCTGCTAGAGAAGAAGCTCTTAGGGAATCGATCTAGACTAGATGAGATGCCGGTGTTAGCAAGGAGCGAAGCGAAGGCAAGAGATGAGTCATCATTATCTGAGTCAAGCGAGAGCGTCTTTCTTCTTCTCGAGTGAAGTAGCTTACTATTGCTCTGCGCGCAAGGGCCTATAAGACTATGCTTAGTGCGCGCTAGCCTCTATGCCTTCGCTTTGTGCTAATGCCTATTTAGCTGTGCTGTTTGCTTCTCCTCTTTCCACTTCCCTTCCTCGCTAGCAGTAGTTGACTGTAAAAGGAGTTTTCTCCCTAAGAGCTACTTCTTACTCTTTCCTTTCAATCGTAATATGTTTTGTCCTTAGCGGCCTCTATCTTTTCCTATCCTATATCCTAGATGAGTGACTCTGGAGTTTAGCCTTCTAGTGAATGCCTGAGAAGGGGGGCTCTCGTGCTTCACTGGATAGAAGCACCAGTCTACCGCTTTCAATGTAGCGAGACTTTGCCGATTGAGAATATACTTTGAATAGATAGTAACAAGAAGGCATTTTTACTCTATTTCTAGTGGGCTTGGAAGAAAGCAGAATATCATTCGGTTTACCAGATGGTTAGTGGGCGGTGTAGTTTAATTTACAGTTCCAGGGTATATGAATCATCTTAAACAGAAGCAAAGTCCCTCTCATGGGTAGTAAGTAGGCTGAAAGCCATTAAAGGAGGGGAAGTCACCCGACCCGAGGGCGAGCTAACTTGGCTTGGTGCAGCTCCTATGCCTCAAAGACTAGGACCGGATTCTGTACCAATCAGTGGTGGATCCTCAACTTAGACAGTTGAATTTTGGTATGAAAGAAATGAGCTATCGCAAGCGACCTAGCGGTAAGGGCACAGATTCCTTCTAAAGACAGATTCAATCTCTTCCCTTCAAGTCCAATTCTCTGGTCTTCGCATTGCTTGATTCGGGTAAGTAAAAGTAAGGACTTTGCTTTGCCGGGTATTCACTCCTCCCTCCCCGCTACTCTATCTAATGCTTACGGTTCTTTCTCTCATCCAGCAAAGCGGCAATGTCATTAGAGTACGAGGGCCTTCCAAGGGCTAGCACGACACGAAAGGGCAATGCGGAATTGCTAGTCTAGAGAAAGATTCATAGTTAATCTATCCCACTAGCTACAGCTTGCATTCGATTTCTTGTCTTGCACAACCTATTTAATGCCCAAGGAAAGTCATTAAGAGGGATAACTTTCATATCTAACTACGACAGCTATGGGGCACGAAGGGTATAAGAAGAAGTGACGGAGAAGTCGTTTACTGATTAGCTGCTTGAACGTGGAAAGATGTCGGCATATCTGCTCTTAGGTGAGTATCCGCTCTTGCTGGTGTTGTTGGAATAAGCGCTGCTATTGAAGACGGTCTTAGAGAAGGAGCTGCTAAAGCAACTTTAGAAGAACTTTCCTGTTGACAGAAGAGCGATTGCAAGAGATAGGGGAAAAAAGACAGATAGCGCGCAGATTGACTTGTTGCTGTCTATTGACTTCTGCTGCTGCCTGTTACTAAGGAAGGGAAGAAAATGGATTAAGTCAGGACACGATCGATTGAGACAGAAGGGAAGGTTGCGAAGCAAGAAGATTGCATTAATCAAGCAATGTATACAGATAGAGATGAGCATTTGTGCATTGATACCGATACAAAGACAAGGGAAGGAGATTCACCCTTTGCCATAGACCTATTGATTGCAATAGCTCTTTTACTTTTTATTGAATAGAAAGGCCGGCAGGGCAGATGCTACTAAAGCCCTATTTGAGCATTTTCATTGATCTATACTCGCTAGCTTGAACATGTTTTTTGACTAGACTCAATCAGCCATGAAGAAGGTTTTCCTCATATCATATTCTCGTTGACGACAGTTAACTGTTACAGATAAGCTAGATAAGCTAAAGAGCATAGAGATCTCACTTGCCTTTGCCTACCTACTCTGTTAACAGCGCATATGCGACATTTCCTATCTCTTATGTTGAAATTGTCGCATATCGGTTGTAATTCCTGCACGATCGAGATAAAGAGAATAGAGAACTTCCCTCCGCTATTGGACTATGAAAATATGCCGAAAATCCTATGTTATGAGTGACCATGAACACACTGCTTGAGACCCTTCTTTCTTGTGAATGGGTACGAAAGAAAGCTATTCTTCGCATAACTCCTTCCTTCTCCCGTTGGTCGAGCGTCTTCAAACCTTGGATTAGTCAACTACTGTCGAAAATTCGTGGAGGGTTCTTCAAGGAAAGGCAGGAAAGCCGCCCTGACCGATAGGAATCAAGGATGAGTCTCTACATCTATCTTATATCTGTTAATTTAGGATTCAAAAGGCTTCAGGAAGACAATGAGATCTCAGACTTTCCTGAAAGCTTAGTAAGGGAGTCCTAAGTCAAATAGCCTTAGAAAATGATTTTTGAGTGAATACCCGAAAGAAAGAATGGACAACCCACGGGGTAACTCTTTCCTTAAAGACTCATGTTATCGTTCACGCTTCCCGGCCAGGGATTCAATACCTAAAAGGCAGCTACATGTCTACTATTTATTCAGACTTTAGAAATTAAGGACTCTCTCTATCCTGAGTTACTCAACCAGACCCGGACCTTACTCATACTTACTTCCCGGTACTCAAATCCGCTATTTCTCAACCGGACTCGCCTCAACAAGAGAAGCTGCATCCCGTAGGGAAATAGTCCCGTAGGCCCTTCGGGAAAGATAACAGAAAGAGAACCGCTGCTTTGACTTGACTCTCCCCTGTAACCCTTTGCCCTCCTGCCTACAGATTGCCACAAAAGACGTGTGAGTACGCCCCTCTCGGTTGGCGTTTGCCAGCTTTGCTTTGTCCAACCCCTTTGACTCCCTGCACCTATAACATAACTATACCCCACTTAAGGCTTCTTTCGAGGCAGTTAAAGATGGTGGAAGGACAGCATTCAAACAATTTTACAATTGCCTGTTGAAAAAATCCTACGTTAGAACCATACTTTCAGCAATCCCAGAATGCGGGTGGCAGTGGGATGTCCTAAATCCCTTTGATGAATCCCATCCTTGGGGTTTAAGGTTGCTCTAGAGCTACACAGAAGCCGAAAGGGAAGGAAAGAGATGCTTACGCTATGCGTGGTCAGAGGGCTATTCTTCTATTGAAGAAGCGGGTGATTCGGCGAATGAAAGAGCTAGTTCTGCAGCTAAGTCTACTCGGCTTATCACCTGTTTGCTTTTTCTTTTTTATCCCCTGCCAGGCACCTTCCCAGCGGGTCAAGGTGCTCCAAGGCTTCATGTACAGAGGGGGACAGGAATTTCGATTAGCTGGTTACTTTCTATACCTTGCCCACTCGCTTGGAGCCATCCCCTTTGTCTGTCATCCTCTCTCAAGCCCAAAAGAAAAAAAGATCTCTCCTTTTGTGCCTGAAAATCTTTCTTTATTCGTGCTGATCCTATTCGCCTCTGTAGGCCCAAGACAACAAAGGCCTCTGCCCGCTCCTCCCCCATTGTGTTGCGATTGATTCCGTCCTATCGGGCAAAAAGCTTATTCTGGCCCTTCCTCGGCTAACTATTCGCCTTTTGGTTAACCGGCTTCGCGAAATCCATTAGGTTTACTCGTGGCATTCCATACCTTGGTTCCTCGATCAACTATCTACCTCTTAAGAGAGAAGTCAGAGCGTTCGTTCTCTTTGAAAGTAGATCTTAGGTCGATCAGGTTGCCGGCCCGCAGACCCCATTTCGGAGCCATAGTAGTGGGCTCATTGGTCCCACGGCTTCTCAATGCTACTTTCTTTGAAGAGACGAAAAGATCCCTAGGGAATTGAACCGCTAGTACCCACCTGGGGGCGGATTCCTTCCGATCTGATTGAATAAGACCAAACTCTCAAACCAATCTCTGCCACGTCTTACCGAACTACACGACCTCAATCCTCATCGCTTTCAGTCTTGATGGCAGATAGTTTACTGGTTGCTATCTCTTTCCCTTGAGCCAACTGAATGGGATATTCTCACTCTGCATGGGAAATGATCCCTGCTAGCAATCTCTTATATAGTATGCCTCTATCTCTATGAAAGATAGAGCCTTTCTTTCTTAGTCAGATTCTTTCCTGACTTTTTCCAAAGCAACTCTTTCACCTCTCCACGGACACTATCACTAGACCATAGCTACTTTCATCATTGATATAGTGGCATTCTGTCTTTCATCCCGTAGGCGCTGCGACATTTAGCCTTCTTCCTTATGGCATTAACAAAAACAAAGCATCGAGAGAGAGAGCAGGCCATTCCCCTATCTGTTAATTTCTGATTCAATCGAGTCCTACTCTTTCTAACCCGCCCGAGGCTCACTCGCTGCCTTAAGGCATGCCTTTACCCCTACTCCTAAGCCCTTACTCCACCACGAACAGCGGAGTAAGCTCTCACGACGGCCTTCCTTTCTTCGGCATTCATTCGTCTCAAAAGAATCTTGGGTTACGCTCCTTGCGCCTACGGGTGAGAGAAGCAATCCTCCTTCTAGGTCGTCTAAGGCACTAAGATCTATATCTTTCATACCACCAGGAAGCCTAGCTACTTTCTTTATCGGTGACTAAACTAAGAAAAGAAAACTTTCGCTAGCAATTCTTTTTCACAGCTTCAGTAATAGCCTATCTTTTCTCTAGCCTGGAGCCGGCACTCCTAAAGCAGTTAACCAGATGTGGGATCTTTCCCAATATCCTCTACGCCTACTTCTCTTCCGAATCCAAGACTTGGTTCAAACTTTCAAGCAGTCAATCAAGCAGCACTGACCGCTATTCCATAGATAGCATAGAGCTCTTACACAGCAATAGGCTAGCTTCACTATAAAAGGCTTGATTTCCCCGTCCTTTGTCTTCTAGGCGTCGGAGGAAGGGAATCGAATGACATTCCTAAGGGGTCTCTGCCTTTTAAGGTTTCTTTCTCCTCGAGCGGGGATCTTTTTCTTTATAAGATAAGACGTACGAGACTACCCAATCAATTGCATTCCCCATCAACAGCGAGAATGCCGCATCGGAGAATCCGGTGCAATGCTTGTGTCGATGTCCACCCTTTTTTACTGATGTGCTTCTTGCTGGGAGAATCCTTTATTGAGGACCCTTTAACGGGATGTGTGTCCGCTTCCATCTCATTCTCGTTGTCTGGAGAGGCTTTTGGCATAGGCAACCTAGCTTACTCGTTTTGATAGTTTCCGCTATGACTATGTTATGTATGTAATTACAGTCTTTGTTGGATATTGTTTAACCTAACCGTAGACTTTCTATTATCTTAGTCAACCCATTCATAGGACCACTGCCTACCGCATTCCTGCCCCGGCCTTTTCTTTCGCCCGACACAATTGATTCGTCATGGGGAACCCGCTTGCTTGTCTCAATCAATTTGATTGCTTTAACTAGTCATGCTATGGAGAATTCCCATGGAGAGCCAACTGCTTCATGCCCCAGATCGCGGGGATTCTTATTGTGTGTGGTCATATTTCCTATTCATTGAGTAAAGGGCCGCGTTAGACCCGCAAGGCTTTCATCGGAGCACATCGCTTTCGCTCCTTAGTTTCTCAGTGGAAGAGGACCTTTCTCGATCAACTATCTTACTTGAATGAAGAAAGAAGTAAACTTTCTATACAAAATTATCTGAATAGCCGAATAAAGGAATTTTGGGCTTGATAGCCACTCCCCTGAAAAACTGCAAAGAAGACGATTCGCTACTTCCGAATCGCTGCATCCAGCTCCTCCAGTCTCCTCGATTGGCCCCCTTCGCCGTTGTGATCCCCTTAGTTCACTATTTTCTTGTATATAGAGTCGAGTGCCTGTCTTTGATTCGGGTTTGGATATTCTCCCGTCTTTCCTGCCCCTCTCTCTCTTAATCAAAAGCCCCTTAACCTGTGAGGGTACTTTTCCAGTTAGTTGAGAAGTAGCCATTTGCTTCAAACAGGCACCTTGGAGAAGCTGCTTTCCCTTAACGGTTTTTAGAATCCCCAAAACCAGATGAAATAGCTTCAAAATGCTCATACCAATTTGCTGAAATCCATCCGGCACTAAACGAAGTAGGTCGATACCAATAACAGGAACCGAAAGCCGCTCTCTTCCATAAAGAAGAGCGAAACTCTCGCCTATCCGATCAATGGAAAGAAATGACTCCTAAATCAGTCCCTCAAGCGTCGGAATGTTAATCCACTCCTCCCTAAGGCTTCTACCCTCGGATGAAAGAAGTGCGCGGATAGAGCAAGAACTATGAGCGGGTAAACCGGGGATGAGAGTTGGCTATGAGCTAGACTAGAGGGAAAGCTACGAATCTAAGAGCAATGCGCTAGTCAGCCTAGTAGGATCGGGTAGGTAAATTCAGAAGGGGGTGGCCCGGCCTGGCGATGAAAGCTTTTTAAACCTAAAAAAAAAGTGTTAATTAAGAGGGAGGTTGTCCGATTCCTTATGTGATG